TATATACAAATCACTACCCCCTTTTTTGTATTTCCTTAATTTAGTTCCTTAATTGAATTTCGGTTGATTAGGACGAAGTTCCTTAAAAACCTCCGCCTTCTTTAAAATATCCTGAACAGTTCCTGTAGGTTGAGCCCCTTTTTCAAGGAAATATAAAATAGCAGGAACATTTAAATAAGTTTGATTCTTTATCGGATCATAAAAACCCACTTTACGAAGATCTTTTCCTTCTCTTCGGGATCGAACATCAATTGCAACGATTCGATAGACGGCTCATTGGGATAGATGTAGATGAACAACACCCCCCCTAGAAACGTATAGGAAGCTTTCTCCTCGTACGGCTCGAGAAAAATGATTGATTCGAGGTTTTGTCTCTGTATGGAATTCTATCTAAGAAATAACAACTCGGTCCATAAAATGATCAAATCAATTAAAGATTTAAGTCTTTTTTTTCTTCTTTCTTTCTTAAAATGAAAAAGAAACCATCCGTACTCTCATAACTCAAGTTGGATAACTTTCAAACAGTTCAAAGAAAAATCTTTTGGCAATTTCATTTATTGAGCGGTCTTTCCTCCTTTTTTGTTTGTCTCGTTTAAAATCGATTTGGATTCTTCAGTCTGATCCAGTTATTAAGACAATTTAAAAGGTGTTTCCTTGTTCTGGGATCCTTTATCTTTGTTTTATTTTAAATCATTGGGTTTAGACATTACTTCGGTGCTTTTTAATCCTTTCAAAATGGCAGCAACATACCCTTTTTGCGATTTCTATGAAAGAATCTTACAGACGATGGATTCCCGCGTGAAACACTTTGGATCGAAAAAGTTTGATCAATTCCAAGAAATTTTTGAATTGGAAACTTGCTCGAATTGGATTCTTTCGATTTCCATACCGAAGATATATTTACGAAGTTGTTCCAATTTTTTTATTGATTGGCATTAACCCTAGACCCTTGCCCCGAGAAATAAATTAATACTTTCTACTCGAGCTCCATCATGGACTATTTACATTACCAATGATGTCGAGCCAAGAGCACCTTCATTCCTACATAAAATGGTGGATGTATAAATCCACAACGGATCGTGTCCTTCAAGTCGCACGTTGCTTTCTACCACATCGTTTCAAACGAAGTTTTACCATAACATTCCTCTAAGAACCGGTATGGAATTGATTCAATTATGGAATCATGAATAGTCATTGGTTGGGCTGATGTATAAACACCATAATCTATAGTATTTTCTATATCTATATACTATAGATATGGGTGGATAAAGATTTTTCTGAAGAAGTCTTAGTAAGACCCCATCGCTAATATTAATTTGTCTAACATATTAATTAATATATATAATAAATAATTTATATATATTTTATATATATAATTTTATATATATAAATAATAATAAATAAGACGAATAAATGAGTTCTTTTTGATTCTGCATCTTCACGTGACTCAATAGGAGAGATTGACCTATTTCATACTTCTTCAAATAGCAAAGATTCAGCTTCTAAGGAATGATTAAAACTATTTATCTTTCGAAATTTATTCGAAATTTTGAAAGTTCCCTTTTCGACATCATTATTTGAATAAACTTTGATAGTTAAAAATAACTTTTGATCATCTTAGGAAAAAAGATAAGTCTTTTTTTTTTTTAATTGAATCATCAGGGATTTCAATGATTTAAAATAGATAAATACACCAAACAACAAATCCAATTTTTTTTATGAGATGGATAAAAAAAGATTAATGTAAGGTAAGATTTTAATTCTTATTCTTTTTTTTTTTCATCTGATTGATAAAATCCAAAGAATGGGGAGGGTTTCGTATATATCAATTCGATCAAATAGACTGAGCAATTGAAATGAACGCCTTCCCATTACTGATTAACTCCTATCTACCCCATTCTATGGGACCCCATTCTATGGGACCCCATTCTATGGGACTGATGCAGCATAAATCAAAAGAAAAGAAGGGGGTGTCCTAGTCTTTTTTATTTTTACGAAATGCGAGCTGTCTAGACACAAAGCCAAACAAGTCCAGATTAAGTCAAGTTTTTGCTCCTTTTTTTTATTTTAGCCTAACTCATTGATTAAGAATTAAGAGACTTAGTGAATTAAAAGTGAATTAAATTAGTACCAAAAACCCCCCTTGGCGAAAAGTCAAGAAATCCACAAAAAAGAAAATTGAATCTAATTAGGCTAATTTAGGAGGTAGAGAATACGAGATAGGGAATATGGATTCTTTCGCATCTCGATTCAGTTTAAAAAAAAAAAATGATTCATCGAAGAAAAAAATAAGAAACAACAATCACATTCCAGCTAACATTTCGATTTTAAACAGAACATTGTTAAAAAAACAACCTATATTCTCATAGAATATATATATGTTCTGGGACGGAAGGATTCGAACCTCCGAATAGCGGGACCAAAACCCGTTGCCTTACCACTTGGCCACGCCCCATTTAGATTTCTATTCGATACTAATAAAGTATATTGCTGGTTTTGT